TCAACGAGATAGTGCTTTTTCAAATCTCTCAAAATGGAATCTGTTCCAAACATATATGCCATGGTTCCTTACTTCGACAGGGTGCAAATATCTCAATTTCACCCTTTTAGATACTCTTTCAGACCCATTGCCGATACTAAGTAGCAGTCAAAAATTTGTATCCATTTTTCATGATATGATGCATGGATCAGATATATCACGGCCAATTCCTCAGAAGATTCTTCCACAATGGACTCTGATAAGTGAGATTTCGAGTCAATGTTTACAGATTCTGTCCGAAGAAATGATTCATCGAAATAATGAGTCACCCGTTCCATTGATATGGGCACATCTGAGATCAACAAATGCTCGGGAGTTCCTCTATTCCATCTTTTTCCTTCTTATTGTTGCTGGATATCTCGTTCGTATACATCTTCTCTTTGTTTCCCGAGCCTCTAGTGAGTTACAGACAGAGTTAGAAAAGATCAAATCTTTGATGATTCCATCATACATGATGGAATTTCGAAAACTTCTGGATAGGTATCCTACATCTGAACTGAATTCTTTCTGGTTAAAGAATCTCTTTCTAGTTGTTCTGGAACAATTAGGAGATTCTCTGGAAGAAATACGGGGTTCTGCTTCTGGTGGCAACATGCTATTGGGTGGTGGTCCCGCTTATGGGGTCAAATCAATACGTTCTAAGAAGAAATATTGGAAGATCAATCTCATCGATCTTGTAAGTATCATACCAAATCCCATCAATCGAATCATTTTTTCGAGAAATACGAGACATCTAAGTCGTACAAGTAAAGAGATCTATTCATTGATAAGAAAAAGAAAAAACGTGAACGGTGATTGGATTGATGAGAAAATAGAATTCTGGGTCGCGAACAGTGATTCGATTGATGATGAAGAAAGAGAATTCTTGGTTCAGTTCTCCACCTTAACGACAGAAAAAAGGATTGATCAAATTCTATTGAGTCTGACTCATAGTGATCATTTATCAAAGAATGACTCTGGTTATCAAATGATTGAACAACCGGGATCAATTTCCTTACGATACTTAGTTGACATTCATCAAAAGGATCTAATGAATTATGAGTTCAATAGATCCTGTTTAGCAGAAAGACGGATATTCCTTGCTCATTATCAGACAATCACTTATTCACAAACCTCGTGTGGGGCTAATAGTTTTCATTCCCCATCTCCTCATGGAAAACCCTTTTCGCTCCGCTTAGCCCTATCCCCTTCTAGAGGTATTTTAGTGATAGGTTCTATAGGAACTGGACGATCCTGTTTGGTCAAATACCTAGCGACAAACTCCTATGTTCCTTTCATTACGGTATTTCCGAACAAGTTCCTGGATGACAAGCCTAAACTTATTGATGATATCGATATTGATGATAGTGATGATATCGATATTGATGATAGTGACGATATTGATGATAGTGACGATATCGATATTGATGATAGTGATGATGACCTTGATATTGATACGGAGCTGCTAACTATGACGAATGTGCTAACTATGTATATGACGCCGAAAATAGACCGATTTGATATCACCCTTCAATTCGAATTAGCAAAAGCAATGTCTCCTTGCATAATATGGATTCCAAACATTCATGATCTGCATGTGAATGAGTCGAATTACTTATCCCTCGGTCTATTAGAGAACTATCTCTCCAGGGATTGTGAAAGATGTTCCACTGGAAAGATTCTTGTTATTGCTTCGACTCATATTCCCCAAAAAGTGGATCCCGCTCTAATAGCTCCGAATAAATTAAATACATGCATTAAGATACGAAGGCTTCTTCTTCCACAACAACGAAAGCACTTTTTCATTCTTTCATATACTAGGGGATTTCACTTGGAAAAGAAGATGTTCCATACTAACGGATTCGGGTCCATAACCATGGGTTCCAATGCGCGAGATCTTGTAGCACTTATCAATGAGGCCCTATCAATTAGTATTACACAGAAGAAATCCATTATAGAAACTAATACAATTAGATCAGCTCTTCATAGAAAAACTTGGGATTTTCGATCCCAGATAAGATCGGTTCAGGATCATGGGATCCTTTTCTATCAGATAGGAAGGGCTGTTACACAAAATGTACTTCTAAGTAATTGCCCCATAGATCCTATATCTATCTATATGAAGAAGAAATCATGTAAGGGAGGGGATTCTTATTTGTACAAATGGTACTTCGAACTTGGAACGAGCATGAAGAAATTAACGATACTTCTTTATCTTTTGAGTTGTTCTGCCGGATCGGTCGCTCAAGATCTTTGGTCTTCATCCAGACACGATGAAAAAGATTGGATCACTTCTTATGGATTCGTTGAGAATGATTCTGATCTAGTTCATGGCCTATTACTATTATTACTATTAGAAGTAGAAGGCGCTCTGGCTCTGGCGGGATCCTCACGGACAGAAAAAGATTGCAGTCAGTTTGATAATAATCGAGTGACATTACTTCTTCGGTCCGAACCAAGGAATCAGTTAGATATGATGCAA